AAGCACACAAGGTAGCAAATAAAGAATTGACCCCATTATTCTGGATTAAGTTATTAGTTATTTCAAGCAAATACCGAAATTCTAAACTACCTGTTATCCAATAAAAACCTAAGATTCCTAACAATAAACCAAAATCCCCTACACGATTAGTTACAAAAGCTTTTTGACAAGCACTTGCTGCAATTGGTCGTGTGAACCAAAAACCTATTAATAAATAAGAACACATTCCCACAAGTTCCCAAAAAATATAAATTTGTATCAAATTTGAACTAGTAACTAATCCCAGCATAGAAGTATTAAAAAAACTCATATAAGCAAAAAATCTCAAATATCCTTGATCGTGATACATATACTTGTCACTATAAATAAGAACCATGATTCCAACAGTAGTAATTAGTATTGACATAATAGAAGTAAGTGGATCGATCAAGTATCCAAACTCTAAGGAAAAATCATTATTGATGGTCCAAGACCATAGATATTGATAGATAAAACTTCCATTTATTTGTTGAATAGACAGATTGGCTGAAAACACCATAGCTATACTTAAGAGTAAAACACTAGGAAAAGCCCACATGCGACGAATATTTTTTGTTGCTGTCGGAATAAGTAGAAGTCCAAATCCTATTGACATAGTAACTGGAAGTGGAAGAAAAGGTATTATCCACGCATATTGATATGTATGTTCCATAAGAAAAGAACCTCTTTTTTCTTATAATTACAAATTGTTCTCGATTCACCAATTCTTATCTTTTTTATCCTTTTAGAAAGGATAAATAATAAAAGAAATCAACAAAAAAAATATCTGAAAAAAAAAGTCAAATATTGGTATTCTTAATTATTCTGATTTTTTTTCTCTCGTTTCATTTATATATGTGATGTGTGATGTGCGCGCATACGTATATGTGATATATATATCACATATACATGTATATATAAATATATTTGTATTATATATATTTATATGTTAAAGTAAAAAAACAATGTATATTAAAAAGAGTATATTAAAAAAATTATCCACATACACGAAATAAGTATAGATAATAACTAAAAAGAACGATCTATTTTGAAGAATACATGTCTTTCACATACAACGATAAAAGGAGGAACCCCCCTTTTTTGA